GTTTTTAGTGTAAGTGCACGATAAATTTTGATTTTATAGGTAATAATTAATTTTATTAAAACTATTTTATTATTTTTTAATAAAAGTGTTATAAAACACATAATTTATCCTATCAAGATAATCCTTTAAGTTCAGGCATTTTATTGACTAAAAATGGTAAAATTTAAAAAAAAAAGTTAATTTTTTCTTATCAAAGTATAATAACATCTATTTTAAATAAGGGGCACTCACTACCAATTACATTTAATTTTCTAAACTAAGTATACTGTAAAGAAATTAATTTAAGACATAGTTTCATATATAGGTGATGCTTTCGAAAAACTTTTAAAGTAGACAGTGTGGCTTCACATTAATATCCCTGAATATAGCAAATTTTCCTTCTACGGAAAATATAAGTTTTTAATTATATTCAATTACATAACTCTAGATAACCCACGGGAATGAGTTGGTATTTACATACCTTTTATTTCTTTATAAAATAAAAAAATAAAGAAATAAAAGGTATTTATATGAATTAAAGTATAGTTTTATGAAAAAAAGATTTTAATTTTCTTTATATTAATTATATTATAAATTTAATTTTTATTAATAGAAGAATTTTTTTAAATTTTTAAAAATTTAAAAAAAGAAATTAAATTAGATTTGGCGAAACTTGTGCCAGCCGCCGCGGTTATACAAGTAAGTCGATTTTTTTTTATTTTATGAAAATAAATAATTTTTTTTATTATAAAAATTTATTTGGGTGAAATCAATAAATTTTTATTTAAATAGAAAAGATTGGATTTTTGTAATTTATTATATAAACTAGGATTAGATACCCTATTATTATAAGCTATATTTTGTTAGTAACTAAATACTATGAAACCAAAAAATTTTGGCGGTATTTTAAGCTTTTTAGAGGAATTTGCTCTTTTATGGATAAAACGCCTAAATCTTACTTAATTTTGTTAAATCAGTTTGTATACCACTATAGTTAATAATATTAAATAATAGATCATTAAAATTTTTTTTCAAAAATAATAAATTAAGTCAAGGTGCAGCATAAGATTAAGGATGAAGTGAATTACATTGATTTTTATTATCGAGAAAAAAAATATGAAAGTTTAATTTTAGGATTTAAAAGTAAATTTATAATATAATGATTAATTGAAATAAGCTCTAAAATATGCACATATCGCCCGTCGCTCTCTAATTGGGATAAGTCGTAACAAAGTAAAAATACTGGAAAGTGTTTTTTAAGATGAAATCATTAATGATGTTTCATTTACAATGAAAATTAGTTTTATATAAACCATTTTAATTTTTTAAATTAAAAAAATTAATTGAGATTATAATTAAATAGAATTTATTATTAAAAGTATTAAATAAAGAATAATAATTTTAATAGAATTGTACTGAGAAGGAATTATTGAAAAATATGAAAAAATATAAAAAAGAAGAAAGGATTAATTTTTAAAAGTACCTTTTGCATTAGGGTTGTTTAAAAAGAAATAAAAATTTATTTTTCCCGAAGTAATTGTTGAGTTATTTTGAATTATATATAAATTGTTATATAAATTTATATAAATTTAATATAGAAATGAAATTTTTTTCAAAAATTAAGATATCTGGTTATAAATAATAAAACTAAATGTTTTTCTATAAGTGAGAATAAAAAGATACTTTATTTATAGAAAATTAAATTAGGGATTAGCTTGATTTAAATATTTATATTTGGTTTTATGAAATTATTAGAGGAATAAAATTTTCTGATTTTTTTTATAAAAGTGTTATTAAAAAAATTAAATAAAATTTTAATATTAAATTGATTTTTATAATATATTTAATTAAAATTATAATTAAATATGAGTAAATGAGTATAAATTTTTAAAATTTTAAAATTTTAAAAAATGAATATATAAATATAATTAATAAAAAGGAATTAGGCAAAATAGTAAGTTGACTGTTTATCAAAAACATTTCATTTTGTTATTATAAAATGTATGATCTGCTCAATGAGAAATTTAATTGCTGTGGTATTTTGACTATACGAAGGTATTGAAATAAGACTTTAAATGAGTGCTAAGAGAATGGTTGAACAATTTATAACTGTCTTTTTATTAATAAATGGAAATTGATTTTTTTGTGCAAAAGCAAAAATATAGTTAAGGGACAAGAAGACCCTATGAATTTTTTATCTTTCTATTTTTTTTATAAAAAAAATAGAAAGATTTGGTTGGGGCGACTAAAAAAGAATAAGAATCTTTTTTAATTTTAGAAAATTGATCCATTTATTAATGATTAATTGATTAAAATACTCTAGGGATAACAGCGTTATAATTTTGAATAGTACGTATTGATAAAATTGATTGCGACCTCGATGTTGGATTAGGGTTCTTTCTTTAATGAAGAAGTTAAGAGAAGAAGTTTGTTCAACTTTTAAATTCCTACATGATCTGAGTTCAGACCGGCGAGAGCCAGGTTGGTTTCTATCTTTAATTTAAATTTCTTTAATTAGTACGAAAGGAATATTAAAGGTTAATAGTTAACTACAAAGTTTTATAAGATTTTTTATAAAAATTTTATATTTGGTATATATATATATATATATGAATTGTTTCAATTAAAGAAATTTAAATTAAAGATAGAAACCAACCTGGCTCTCGCCGGTCTGAACTCAGATCATGTAGGAATTTAAAAGTTGAACAAACTTCTTCTCTTAACTTCTTCATTAAAGAAAGAACCCTAATCCAACATCGAGGTCGCAATCAATTTTATCAATACTTTTATTAAAAGTATAATAACATCTATTTTAAATAAGGGGCACTCACTACCAATTACATTTAATTTTCTAAACTAAGTATACTGTAAAGAAATTAATTTAAGACATAGTTTCATATATAGGTGATGCTTTCGAAAAACTTTTAAAGTAGACAGTGTGGCTTCACATTAATATCCCTGAATATAGCAAATTTTCCTTCTACGGAAAATATAAGTTTTTAATTATATTCAATTACATAACTCTAGATAACCCACGGGAATGAGTTGGTATTTACATACCTTTTATTTCTTTATAAAATAAAAAAATAAAGAAATAAAAGGAAAGTTTTTATTTTATTTAAAAAAAAATGATTATTATCTATTAACTTAGCAAAAAATAATGTATCAATTTTAGAATTTGAAGATGAAATTTTTCAGTTAATAATTTAATTTTTATTATGAAAATTAAAGTGGCAGAAGGTTTTTTAATGCGAGGAATTTAAGCTTCCTATATGGGGTACCCTTTAATAATGATTTGTTATTTTAGATATTTATTTTTATTAATTTGTGTATTGGTAAGAGTAGCTTTTTTTACTTTATTGGAGCGAAAAATTTTAGGTTATGTTCATTTACGAAAAGGTCCTAATAAAGTAGGATTTTTAGGTATTTTTCAACCTTTTAGAGATGCTATTAAATTATTTAGAAAAGAAATGAATTTTATATTATACATTAATGTATTTATATATATGTATTCATCTATTTTGTCATTAATTTTAATAATGTTATTTTGGATATTATATAGATGAGAATATAATCAAATTATTTTTGAGTATAGAATAGTAATTATATTATGTGTTTCTAGATTAAGAGTCTATGTTATTTTATGGGGAGGGTGATCTTCGAACTCTAAATATTCTTTATTAGGGGCATTTCGAGGTGTTGCTCAGGTAATTTCTTATGAGGTTAGATTTGCAATAATTTTAATTAGTTTAGTTATATTTAGAGAGAGATATAATATAGATAAAATTATTAATTATCAAGAGTTTTTTTTTATATTATTTGGATATTTTTTTGTTTTTATTATTTGACTAGTAACATGTTTTGCAGAAACTAATCGTTCACCATTTGATTTATCAGAAGGTGAATCTGAGTTGGTATCTGGATTTAATATTGAGTATGGATCTTGAAATTTTGCTATTTTGTTTATAGCTGAGTATGGTAATATTATTTTTTTAAGAATAATTTCTTCTTATTTATTTATAGGAAAAGATAGAATTTTTTTATTTTCTTTGATTATTATAATTTTATATATTTTAATTCGTGGAACTTTAGTTCGGTATCGATACGATAAATTAATAATAATAGCATGAAAAATAATTTTGCCATTTAGAATTTTTATAATTTTAATTAATTTTTGTTTAAAATTTTTATTTTTATATAATTTTTGTATCAATTTTAGAAAATATATTCTATAATTAGATTACTAGAAAATAATTTTCTTTTTTATATTTTCAAAATATATACTTTTTATAGTTAAATAATCTTTTAAATTAAGGGAGCTAAAATAAAAAAGGAAAAGTAGATAATTGTTAGAATTTGTCTTATGATTACATATGGTATTTCTACTGGACATGCTCCTAGAAATGTTAATAATAAGAAAGAATTAATAAAAATTCAAAATAAGAACTTTTTTCTTGGATATAAGTAAAATGAGGAAAATTTATTTTTTATTGTAAAAGGAAGAGTGATAATAATTATGATAGAAAGAATTAAAGCAATTACACCTCCTAATTTGTTAGGAATTGATCGAAGAATTGCATAAGCAAAAAGAAAATATCATTCAGGTTGAATATGAGGAGGAGTAATTAATGGATTAGCTATTGAAAAATTTTCTGAGTCTGTTAAGGAATAAGGATAGATTAATACAATAATAGAGAATAAAAATAAAATAATTAAAGATATTAGTAAATCTTTAATTGTGAAATATGGGTGGAAAGGAATTTTATCAATATTAAGGTTTGACCCTAAAGGGTTAGATGAACCTTTTTCATGAATTAGTATAATATGAATTATTATTAATAATAATAATACAAAAGGAAGAAGAAAGTGTAAGGAGAAAAATCGATTTAAAGTTCTATTATCGACTGAGAAACCTCCCCAAATTCATTGTGTTATTATTATACCAATATAGGGGATTGCTGTAAGCAAATTAGTAATAACTGTTGCTCCTCAGAAAGATATTTGACCTCATGGGAGTACATATCCTAAAAAGGCTGTTGCTATTAAAATAAAAATAATGATGATACCTGATAATCATGTTTTTACAAAAAAAAAAGATGAATAATAAATTCCTCGACCGATGTGGATATAGATTATAATAAAAAAGAGTGATGCTCCATTAGCATGAATAGACCGAATTAACCAACCATTATTTACATCCCGTATGATTCGAGATATTATATTAAATGCAGTTGTGATATCTCTGGAAAAATTTATTGCTAAAAATAATCCTGAAATAATTTGAACTATTAAACATATTCCTAGAAGGGACCCTATATTTCATATATATGAAATATTTGATGGGGTAGGAAGATTAATTAATGAATTAATAATTTTTATATTTTTCATTTGTTAAGAATATAGTTTTATTGGTGCTTTTGAAGAAATAATGATTATTATAATAATTATTAAAGTAAGTAATAAATATATAATAATTATAATTATTCAAGATATTGAAGGCAGGGAAAATAATGAAAATATATTATTAGAGATAATTGAAGAGAAATTATTTAAGTAAAAATTAACAAATAAGCTTATTATAATTAATAATAAAAATTTTTTTTTAAAAATTATTTTTTTATTAGGAATTAATCTAATTATGTAAAGGAAAAGAATTAATATTCCTCCTAAAATAAGGAGAATTAAAATTAGAGATATTCAAAAAAATTTTAATGTTTTTGTTATGATAATTGCAATGAAAATTGTTGTTATAATAATTGAAAATAATATAATTATAGGGTGGTTAAAAAGAAAAAAAATAATAATTATTAAATTAAGAATAATAATTTCAGAAAATAGTATATATTATTAGTATATAAATTTTGGATATTTATGGAGAAAAAAATCTTTTCTGAGGTTATAAGAAAATTTCAAGTTTGGTTTACAAAACCAATATTTTATATTTAAATTATTATAACAATAATCAAATGATAGAACTTTCTTTTTTTATTTATTTTGTAGGGATTATAACTTTACTAGTTAATCGTAACCATGTAATAATTATTTTATTAAGTTTTGAATTTATATATTTAGGTGTATTAATAATAATAATTTTATCAATTTTTTTTTTAAATTTTATTAAAGTTGTTTTATACCTGATTATGATTGTTTGTGAAGCAAGATTAGGGTTAAGAATATTAGTATTAATAAATTATTTTTATGGAAATGATAAACTATTAAGAATAGTTTTATTAAAATGTTAATGTTAATATTAATGTTAATATCAATAACATGTGTAGTAATATTATTAACTGGTTTGGATTTAATAATTATATTATTAATTTTTTTTTTTTTTTTTTTTTTTTTTTTCGTTATAAGAGATGATTTCAATTATGTTAGATTAATAATAGGAGGAGATTTGATAAGAATATTTTTAATGATGTTGACTATTTGAATAATTTATTTAATAATAATGTCAAGATTTATAAATAAACTTTTTGAAAATAAAATATTTTTATTATATTTGATAATAATATTGTTTTTTTTGTTTATATGTTTTTACTCTTTAAGATTATTAATATTTTATTTTTTTTTTGAAAGAGTTTTATTCCCAATTATTATAATTATTTTTAATTGAGGTAATCAACCTGAGCGATTACAGGCTGGAATTTATATGTTAATATATACTTTATTTGGTTCTTATCCCTTATTGGTAATTATGTTATTTTATGGAGATGTTTCTTTGAATTATTTTTATATAAGTATTTTTTTTCAAAAAACAATAATAGGATATTTTTTTTTTTTTATGATTATAGGGTTTTTAGTAAAAGTACCTATGTTTTTTGTCCATTTATGATTACCGAAAGCTCATGTTGAGGCACCTATTTCAGGTTCAATGATTTTAGCTGCTGTTTTGTTAAAATTAGGAATTTATGGGTTGTATCGATTTAAATTTTTTTATTTAAGAGAAATAATATTAATAGGTTATTTAATTATAACTATTTCATTGGTAGGGGGGATAATAGTGGGTATTATATGTGTATTTCAAGTGGATATGAAGGCTTTAATTGCCTATTCTTCAGTTTGTCATATAGGAATTGTATTAAGTGGTATAATAACAATGGGATTTTGAAGTTCATATGGAAGTTTATTATTAATAATTGGTCATGGTTTGTGTTCTTCGGGTTTATTTTGTTTAGCTAATTTTATGTATGAACGATTTTTTACCCGAAGAATCATTTTAATAAAAGGTGTTGGAAAATTTTTTCCAAATTTGTGTTTATGATGATTTTTGTTTTCAGTTGTTAATATGTCTGCTCCTTTAACAATAAATTTATTTGGGGAGGTTTTTTTAATTGGTAGATTAATAAAATTTAGAATGATTTTTGTTTTTCCTTTGATAATTATTTCTTTTGTAAGAGCAGGTTACAGATTATACATGTATAGATATACACAGCATGGTGAAGGTTGTTGATTTTTTTCAAATAAATTAATTGAGATGCGTGAATTTATATTAATAATGTTTCATTTTTTTCCTATGATTATTTGAGTTTTTAAAATAGAGATATTTTCTAATTGATTTTACTTAATTAGTTTAAATAAAAAAAATGATAAATTGTGGATTTATAGATGATTAGGATTCATTAAGTAATTTTTATAAATTGAGGTTTTTTATTATTAATATTTAGAGGTGCAGTAATAACTTTTTCTATATATGTGATATATTCATACAAAATTTTTGTATTAGAATATATATTAATGTCAATTATAAATTTGGAAGTGAAGTTTTATTTTTTAATAGATTGAATTAGAATAGTATTTTTGTTTATTGTTTTATTTATTTCTTCTATAGTAATTATTTATAGAGATAAATATATGGAAGGTGATAAGGATAAGAATTATTTTTGTTTGATAGTTTTATTATTTGTTTTTTCTATAGTAATATTAATTATATGTCCTAATATAATTATGATTATTATTGGATGAGATGGATTAGGATTAGTATCTTATTGTCTTGTAATTTATTATCAAAGAATTGTTTCTTATAATTCTGGAATAATTACAGTTATGAGAAATCGAGTAGGAGATGTAACAATTTTATTGTCATTAGTTTTTTTAATAAATTTTGGGAGTTTTGATATAATTATTATTGATAATATTTATAAAATTTGTGGAATTTTTATTATTTTAGCTGGGATAACTAAAAGAGCACAAATTCCTTTTTCAGCTTGGTTACCTGCAGCTATAGCGGCTCCTACTCCAGTTTCTTCGTTAGTTCATTCTTCTACATTGGTAACAGCTGGGATTTATTTATTAATTCGATTTAGATTTTTTTTTAAAATGGATATTTTTTCAGAAATGTTATTTTTTTTTGCTAGGTTGACTTTATTTATGGCTGGTATTGGGGCTAATTTAGAAATAGATTTTAAAAAAATTATTGCATTTTCTACTTTAAGGCAATTAGGATTAATTATGTTAATTTTATCAATGGGTAAAATAGAATATGCTTTTTTTCATTTAGTTATGCATGCTATTTTTAAATCAATATTATTTTTATGTGCTGGACTAGTTATTCATAATATAGGGGGTATCCAAGATTTACGATATTTAGGGAATTTTTTTTGTTATAGACCTATAATTTGTGGTTGTATAGGATTAGCAAGATTGTCTTTATTTGGGTTTCCTTTTATAGGAGGTTTTTATTCAAAAGATTTAATTTTAGAGTTTGTTTATATAAAATTGGATAATATATTTTTTTTATTATTAATTATTATTAGAACAATATTAACTGTATCTTATTGTTTTCGAATATTATATTATGTGGTTTTAAAGGGTATTATAGGAGCAATGTTTTATATAGTTCATCTTAGAAAAAAAATAGTTTTTCCTATTTTTTTTCTAAGATTGTTGGTGGTAGTTTTAGGAAATTTTTTAAGATGAGTTATGTTAACTTTTGAAAATATTATTATTTTATCTCATTTTTCTAAAATTATTAATTTATTATTAATTGGATTAATGATTATAATGTTTTTTATTTTATATGTTGATAAAATAAAGGGGTATAGAATAGGGAATATGTATTTTTTTTTAAATAGAATGTGATTTATAAGATTTTTAACTAGATTTATTTTTTTAAGAGTTTATAAAAAGTTTAGAAAAATATCTGAATATGATTGAATATGAGTAGAGGAATTCGGCCCTAGGAGAATTTATTTAAGAGTAAAAAAAAGAAGAATTTTTAGACAGTGATTTCATAATAATTATTTGAATTCTATATTATTAATGGTTATTAGAATAATAATGATTTTATTAATGTTATAAAAGTTAATATTCTTGTAGTTTATTTTTAAAATATTACACTGAAAATGTAAAGAAAATTTATTTTCGAGAATATTTTTAGATATGTATTTATCATTTTAACAATGAAAATGTTATGTGTTATTAATTACACTATAAAAATAAAAGATTAAATGATTTTTTTCATTAATTATAGGTTAGAAGCCTATTATTTTAATCTTAATTTTTAATAGGGTATTACAATTAATTCATTAACAGTGAATAGCCTCTAAGTTTTGGCTTCTATTAAAAAATAGAATATTTTTTTCTAAAATCAGGTCGAAACTGATAGCAATAAATCGCTTTATTTTAAAAGAAATTAGAAAAGGATAGAGAATATCAATTTCTAAATGCAAATTAGATTTTATTTTTTTAAATACTTTTCTTATTTGATTCATTCTAATATACCTTTTTTTCATTCATATATTAATCCAAATATAATAATTAGTATAATTAGGATTAAGGAAACAAATATTGAGAAATTTTTGTTTGAAATTATAGGATAAGGTAAGATTAAAATGATTTCAATATCAAAAATTAAAAAAATAATCGCAATTATGAAAAATTTTAATGAGAATGATATACGTGATATAGATATAGGATCAAATCCGCATTCAAATGGAGATAATTTTTCTTTATCTATAAATTTATTTTTTGAAATAATTAAAGATGTTATTATAATTAATAAGGGAATTATGATGATTGTAATAATTTTGATTACTATATTAAAAAAACTTTTTAATTGGAAGTTAAATGTACTATTATTATACTAATATAGTAGTAAATTCATCAATATATAAAAGTAAATAGGAATAATCAAACTACGTCAACAAAATGTCAATATCAAGCTGCTGCTTCAAAACCAAAATGATGAGTAGAGGAGAGATGATTTTTTTTAATTCGTATTAGAGTAATAATAAGGAAAGTTGTTCCAATAATAACATGTAATCCATGGAAACCTGTAGTAATGAAAAATGTTGCTCCAAATACTCTATCTGAAATAGAAAATTGAGCTTGATAATATTCTCATCTTTGGAGAATTGTGAAAATTATTCCTAATATAATTGTAATTAATAGAGCATTAAAAGTTTCTTTATAATTTTTATTAATTAATCTATGGTGGGATCATGAAATCGAGATTCCTGATGAAATTAAAATAGTGGTATTAAGAAGTGGGATTTCAAAAGGATTAAATGGGGTAATGTTTGATGGGGGTCATATGGAGCCGATTTCGATATTAGGTGATAATCTTCTATGAAAAAATGTTCAAAAAAATGAGATGAAAAAAAATACTTCTGAAATAATAAATAAAATTATTCCTAATTTTAATCCTCAAATTACAGTGGATGTATGATTTCCTTGAAAAGAAGCTTCACGTGAAATATCACGTCATCATTGATATATAGTTATTAAAATAATGATAATAGCTATGAAAGTTATTTTAGAGAAATTAAAATGTATTATTATTACTGTTCTAATTATTAAGGTAAGAGTTGAAATACAACTTGTAAATGGCCAAGGACTCTTGTCAACTATATGGAATGGGTGATATATCATTTGTTTTTAGATTTCGTTTATATAAAGTGATCTTAATGTAATAAAAACATATCTTTGAATTATTGCTACTGCTGTTTCTAAAAATATTAAAGTTATAATAACAGGAAAAATTATAATATATCTATAATGAATGTTTCTTGGGATAGATGTAAGTAAGTGAATTAATAAATGCCCTCTGATTATGTTTGCTGAAAGTCGGATAGATAAAGTAATTGGACGAATAATATTTCTAATTGTTTCAATTAGAACTATGAAAATAGTGAGTAATATAGGGGATCCTATTGGGACTAGGTGAATTATTATTTTATTAAATTGGTTAATTCAGCCGTAAATTATAAAAGATAATCATAAAGGAAAAGCCAGTATTATGGAAAATACAATATGTCTTGAAGGAGTAAAAACAAAAGGGATTAATCCTAAAATATTTGATAAAAAAATTATTGTGAATATTGATACAAATAAAATAATAAATTTATGATTTTTAACGGAGATATTAGTTTTAACTTCAGAAAAAATTCTTCTTAGAATTTTTTTCCAAAATATTTGAATTCGTGAGGGAATAATTCAAAAAATAGAAGGAATTAAAATAATATTAAAAATAGAAATTCAATTTATTCTAAAAATTTGGGATGTTCTAGGATCAAAAATTGAAAATAGATTTGTTATCATTTTAATGAAAAAAAATTAGTTATTTTTTTTTTTGAAAAATTGAGAGGTGTAATCATAGGGAAAAAGAAGATAATGGTAATAATTATTACGTATACAAATGAAAATAGCAATAATAAAATTATTCAGTTTATTGGAAAAAGTTGAGGAATTAATAAACACTTAAAGTAATTTAAGATTGACATTCTTATGTTATAAATTAACTAGATTATTAAAATCATTGAAAGTAATTTTTACTATATATTGGTTTAAGAGACCATTGCTTATTTATTTTCAGCCATTCAATGAAAAGTTTTTTATTCATTTAATAAAATTGTTAATAGATGTAACTTCTAATGAAATAGGTATAAATCTATGATTTGCACCACAAATTTCAGAACATTGGCCAAAATATAAACCAGGTCGGTTAGAAAGCGAAGAAAATTGATTTAATCGTCCAGGAACTGCATCTATTTTAATCCCTTGGGAAGGGATAGTTCAAGAATGAATTACATCGGCAGATGTAATTATAAATTTAATATTTATATTAAAAGGAATTACAATTCGGTTGTCAACTTCAAGAAGACGAAAGTTATTTTTATTTAAATCGGATGTTGGAATTATAAAAGAGTCAAAATCAATGTTAAAATCTGAATATTCATATGATCAATATCATTGATGGCCAATTACTTTAATAGTGATTGAGGATGAAAATGATTCATCTAGTAAGTATAGGAGACGTAATGATGGAAATGCAATAAAAATTAATGTAATAGCAGGGATTACAGTTCAAATAGTTTCAATTTCTTGTCCTTCTATAAGAAAACGAGAACTAAAGGAGTTATATAAAATATTAATAATTATATATAGTGTAATAATGGTGATTATTGTAATAATTAATATAGAGTGATCATGAAAAAAAATTATTTGTTCTATAATAGGTGAATTTCTATCTGAAAATATAATATTAGATCAAGTTATCATTAGTTTTATTTAATTAAAATATTAGATTGATTGAAGGTATGGCTGGCTGGGGGAAAGTTAACTTGTCATTCTGATGAGGAGTTAGAAAAGAGAGAAGAAAATATAATTCGTTTTGAAATTATACTTTCTCATAAAATAATAATAAAAAAAATTACTCTAATTGAAGAAATCATTCTTCCTAATGAAGAAATTACATTTCATTTAGTAAAAAAGTCAGGATAATCAGAGTACCGTCGTGGTATTCCTCTTAATCCTAGAAAATGTTGAGGAAAAAAAGTTAAATTCACTCCAATGAATATAGAAAAAAATTGAATTTTTAATCAGAGTGAATTTATGTTTAATCCAAAAAATAAAGGAAATCAATGAGTAATTGAACCTATAATTGCAAATACCGCTCCTATAGATAAAACATAATGAAAATGGGCTACAACATAATAAGTATCATGTAAAATAATATCGATTGAGGAATTTGATAAAATAATACCTGTTAGTCCCCCTAAAGTGAATAAAAATAAGAAACCTAGAACTCATAAAATAGAGGGGTTATTATCAATATTTGAGCCGTGGAGGGTAGCTAGTCATCTAAAAATTTTAATTCCTGTAGGAACAGCGATAATTATAGTTGCTGCAGTAAAATAAGCTCGTGTATCAACATCTATTCCTACAGTGAATATGTGATGTGCTCATACAATGAATCCTAAAAATCCAATAGCTAATATAGCATAAATTATACCTAAATTTCCAAAAGGTTCTTTTTTTCCAGTATGGAAACAAATAATATGAGAAATTATTCCAAATCCTGGAAGAATTAAAATATACACTTCTGGGTGACCAAAAAATCAAAATAAGTGTTGATATAAAATAGGATCTCCACCCCCTGATGGGTCAAAAAAAGATGTATTAAAATTTCGATCAGTAAGTAATATTGTAATTGCACCCGCTAATACAGGTAAAGATAGAAGAAGTAGAATTGCTGTAATAAATACTGATCAAACAAAAAGAGGTATACGTTCAAGTGTTATTCCATTAGAGCGTATATTAATAATTGTTGTGATAAAATTAATTGCTCCTAAAATAGAGGAGATTCCAGCTAGATGGAGAGAAAAGATTGCTATATCTACTGATGCTCCGGAGTGAGAAATGTTTGATGAGAGAGGAGGGTAAACAGTTCAACCTGTTCCAGCCCCTCTTTCTACTAATGAAGAATTTAATAAAAGAAAAATTGAGGGGGGTAGAAATCAAAATCTAAGATTATTTATTCGTGGAAATGCTATATCAGGGGCTCCTAATATTATCGGGACTAATCAATTTCCAAAACCTCCGATTATTACAGGTATAACTATAAAAAAAATTATAATAAAAGCGTGTGCTGTTACAATGACGTTATAAATTTGATCATTTCCAATCAAGGACCCTGGTTGTCCAAGTTCAGTTCGAATAAGAATTCTTATTGATATTCCAACTATTGTTGCTCATCTCCCAAAGATTAAATATATTGTTCCAATGTCTTTATGGTTTGTAGAAAATAATCATCGCGGTAAAATGGCTGAAGTTTTAGGCAATAAATTGTAAATTTATTTATGAATATGATTCTTTTACTAAAATCTATTTAAAAATAAATTAATCTTATATTTTAAATAATAAAATATTAAATTGCAAGTTTAAAGATGATTTTTTTTTCTAAGATTTAAATGTTTATTTATTTTATGCTTTGAAGGCATATAGTTTACTTAACTTAAAATCTTTAGATTATTTTTATTCTAATAATTATTAAGATAATTATAATTAGGTTAATAAAAAAAAAAATTGATATTTTAATTATTGATATTTTTGAATATTTTAATAAAATATTTAAATTAAGAATTAGAGGGAATATAATTCGTGAATAATAATATATATTAATAAGTGAGGAAATGATTAAAATAAATAAAATAAATGTCATTTTATTTAAAATTAATAAAATAGAGAATCATTTTAATATAAATCCTATAAAAGGTGGTAGACCAGCTAAAGATATAAAATATGAGAATAAAGAAAATTTTCTAAAATTAGAAAATTTTTGGAGATTAATATTTTTAATAAAATTAAGTTTATTTTTTTTAATAAAATTAATAATTTTATACAAAATGAGTGAATAAATAATAAAATAAATTAATCAAAAAAATTGATTACATAAAATAAGTGTTATTATTCATCTTAAATGGGAAATAGAAGAAAAAGCTAAAATTTTTCGAAGTGATGTTTGATTAAATCCCCCTAAAGTTCCAATTAATGATGATATGATAATAAAAATTAAAATTTTAGAGTTAGAGTAAATAGAAATTATTTGTAAGGGGATTAATTTTTGAATAGTCGATAATAAAAAAAAAGAATCTATTTTAAGTCCTTCTCTAATTTGAGGAAATCATGAATGGAAGGGGGCAGAAGCTAGTTTAATTATAATAGTTATAATAATGAAGTAATTTAAGAAGTATAAATTAGATAAAGAAAATAAAATTGAAGAAAATAAAAATATTGAAGATGCTAGAGATTGAATGATGAAGTAATAAATTATTCTATTGCACGATAGAAAATTTTTTCTATTTATTATAGGAATAAAAACTATTATGTTTACTTCTATTGATACTCAAAAAGAAAATCATGATTTAGTTGAGAAAGCTATGAAAATGGTTAATCCTATTATTCATAATATAATAAAATTTATAAAAATAATTTATAAAGGAATAAATTCATATTTGGGGTATGAACCCACTAGCTTAGATTTTTAGCTTACTTTATA